TCGAACATAAGTGTGGATTAAGTAAATCAATGGACAGTCTTGGTCCTATTGAAAATACCAGTAGAAAGGAAGATCCGAGTCTAAATGATACAGAAAAAAGCATTCATAGTTGGAGAAATGGTGACAATTCTAGTTACAGCAGTAATATTGATAATTTCTTTCGTGTCATGGACATTCCGAATTTCATCTCTGATGATACTTTTTTACTTATAGATAGTAGGGGGGACAGTTATTCCATATATTTTGATATTGAAAATCAAATTTTTGAGATTGATAACGATCATTCTTTTCTGAGTGAACTACAAAGTTCTTTTTCGAATTATTGGACTTCAAGTTATCTGAACTCGAAATCTAAGAGTGACGATACTTATAACGATCGTTCCGGATATTATACTAAAGATAGTTGGAATAATCACATTAATAATTGCATTGACAGTTATCTTCATTCTCAAATCAGTATTGGGAGTTCCATCCTAAGTGGTAGTGACAATTCCAGTGACAGTTACATTTTGAGTTACATTTTTAATGAAAGTGGAAATAGGAGTGAAAATTTCAGTAAAAGAACGAGCACAAATGATAGTAATTTACCTAGAATAGAAAGTTCTAATAATCTTGATGTAACTCAAAAATATAAACATTTGTGGGTTCAATGTGAAAATTGTTATGCATTAAATTATAAGAAATTGCTTAAGTCAAAAATGGGTATTTGTGAACAATGTGGATATCATTTGAAAATTAATAGTTCAGATAGAATCGAACTTCTGATTGATCCGGGTACTTGGAATCCTATGGATGAAGATATGGTCTCTATGGATCCTATTGAATTTCATTCAGAGGAGGAAGCTTATAAAGATCGTATTGATTCTTATCAAACAAAGACAGGTTTAACTGAAGCTGTTCAAACAGGTATAGGTCAAATAAATGGTATTTCTATAGCAATTGGGGTTATGGATTTTGAGTTTATGGGAGGTAGTATGGGATCTGTAGTAGGGGAAAAAATCACCCGATTGATTGAATATGCTGCCAATAAAACCCTACCCCTTATTATAGTATGTGCTTCCGGGGGGGCACGCATGCAAGAAGGGAGCTTGAGCTTAATGCAAATGGCGAAAATATCGTCTGTTTTATATGATTATCAATCAAATAAAAAGTTATTCTATGTGTCAATCCTTACATCGCCTACTACTGGTGGGGTGACAGCCAGTTTTGGCATGTTGGGGGATATTATTATTGCCGAACCTAATGCCTACATTGCATTTGCGGGTAAAAGAGTAATTGAACAAACATTGAATAAGACAGTACCTGAAGGTTCACAAGCAGCCGAATTTTTATTCCATAAAGGTTTATTTGATCCAATCGTACCACGTAATCTTTTAAAAGGCGTTCTAAGTGAGTTATTTCAACTGCATGCTTTTTTTCCTTTGAATCAAAATAAAGTCGCGGATTAAAGTTTAAAGTCAATTATTTTATTTGTGTCAAAAAGTATTTTTTTTTTATTGGAATCTATCGGAATAAAAGGAAAAACCAGAAATGAAGGATGGGGTTTTTTCGTTGGCGATATCCTAATTTTTGAATAAAAAAAAAAAGAATTCAAAAATAGCTTTTTTAGATCTTTCAATATTTTTTGTGAATCTTTATTAACAATACCCCTTGGATCAAACTATAACGAATCCTTTGTAAATTTAATTTATACGAAATCGTGTATTTTCTTGTAGTAGAAGCAAAATAAAGAAAAAAAAGATGACGAATACTAAAGTAAAGTTGATTATCATATATTATATGTAGAAAGTGAATTTCTTTTGTAGTTCTCCATTCCTTGTACTTCTTATATACTATATTAATTATATTAATTTTATAGAATTAGAATTCTAATTAATTTATTAATATAATAACAATAACATAATAACAACAAAAAATATAACAAACAGGTACAATTACAATACAATTATAGTAAATCGAGGTAATAACTATGAACTTTCCCTCTATTTTTGTGCCTTTAGTAGGCCTAGTATTTCCGGCAATTGCAATGGCGTCTTTATTTATTTATGTTCAAAAAAATAAGATTGTTTAGATTTTCGGGTTCAAATCTCATTTTTCAAGACTTAGACTTGAATCATAACATAGATATCTATTTAGTGGAATGGTATACCGCGCGATTTCTTATGAACATAAACGAAAGAACCCTTACTTTAAATGTATGTGGAAAGATGACGACATAGGAGTACATGTTATTTTTTTGATCTAACTAAAAAGGAAAATATAAATAAATATTTACGTAGGATATTTAAATAGAAAGTCAAACACATCCGACATCAGAATAGGACTAGTTGATGAGAGTTACCTCGGAAACAAGACAGAGTAAGGAAAGTACAATTCATTTGAGGTATTTTTCAATTCAAATTAAATGTAACCAAATCTAGTATGAATTGGCGCTCAGAACGTATATGGATAGAACTTATAACGGGATCTCGAAAAATAAGTAATTTCTCTTGGGCCTTTATCCTTTTTTTAGGTTCATTAGGATTCGTATTGGTTGGAATTTCCAGCTATCTTGGTAGGAATTTGCTATCTTTATTTCCCACCCAGCAAATTCTTTTTTTTCCACAAGGAATTGTGATGTCTTTCTATGGGATCGCGGGCCTCTTTATTAGCTCCTATTTGTGGTGTACAATTTCGTGGAATGTAGGTAGTGGTTATGATCTTTTCGATAAAAAAGAAGGAATAGTATGTATTTTTCGTTGGGGATTCCCTGGAAAAAATCGTCGCATCTTTTTCCGATATCTTATAAAGGATATCCAATCTATTAGAATAGAACTTAAAGAGGGTATTTCTACTCGTCGTGTTCTTTATCTGGAAATTAGAGGCCAGGGAGCCATTCCTTTGACGCGTACTGATGAAAATATGACTCCACGAGAAATTGAACAAAAAGCTGCTGAATTGGCCTATTTTTTGCGTGTACCAATTGAAGTATTTTGAAAAAGAAAGCGATTCTGCCACGTATTCATGGACAGGCAGGAATTGCTTTGCTTTCACTTTTCGCAATTTCAATAGCCGTAAACACTCTTTTTTTTTTTCTTCAGTGGACTCTTTTTTATATTTCTGTATTCTTTCTCGAGTCAAGGACTAATTAGCACTATCAAATCACAAAAAAACAAAGAAGAGATTCATGGATTCGATACATTGGAATAGAATTCATGTTTGATAAAAATATTAGATCGCAGAACGTCGACGAACGCGACAGGTTCATTAACAATTTATAGATGAAAAATAAAATGGAAAAAAAGAAAATATTTATTCCTTTTCTATATCTTATATCTATAGTATTTTTACCCTGGTGGATCTCTTTATCATTTCAAAAAAGTCTGGAATCTTGGGTTACTAATTGGTGGAATACTAAGCAATCAGAAACTTTTTTGAACGATATTCAAGAAAATAATCTTCTAGAAAAATTCATCGAATTAGAGGAGCTCCACTTGTTGGACGAAATGATAAAGGAATACCCGGAAACACATCTACAAAAGCTTCGTATAGGAATCCACAATGAAACCATTCAATTGATCAAAATGCACAATGCGGATTGTATCCACATGATTTTGCACTTCTCGACAAATTTAATCTGTTTCCTTATTCTAAGCGGTTATTCTATTCTGGGAAATAAAGAACTTATTCTTCTTAACTCTTGGGTTCAGGAATTCCTATATAACTTAAGCGACACAATAAAAGCTTTTTCGATTCTTTTATTAACTGATTTATGTATCGGATTTCATTCGCCCCATGGTTGGGAACTAATGATTGGCTCTATCTACAAAGATTTTGGATTTGCCGATAACGATCAAATTATATCTAGTCTTGTTTCTACGTTTCCAGTTATTCTAGATACAATTTTGAAATATTGGATTTTCCGTTATTTAAATCGTGTATCCCCATCACTTGTAGTGATTTATCATTCAATGAATGACTGAAAAGACGAAAAAGGGGTATACGGATATAAATCGAATTCGAATTTCGAACGCGATGTTTGTTACTTTGTACATAATCAAAGCATTACAAAATTGACTTCCTTTTTCTATTTATACCCATCTAAGACGGGAAGTTTCTCCCATATTCCATTAATAAAATATTATTTCAGTAAATTGAGTTTTCACTTAAAGTAAATAACAGAATCGGGGATAGGGAACTATACTAGCAACCTACCCAATTTATTGTAGAAATTTTCGGAATCAATGATTGGACCATGCAAACTATAAATACCTTTTCTTGGATAAAAGAACAGATTACTCGATCCATTTGCATATCGCTCGTGTTATATATAATAACTCGATCCTCCATTTCGAATGCATATCCCATTTTCGCACAGCAAGGTTATGAAAATCCACGAGAAGCAACTGGACGTATTGTATGTGCCAATTGCCATTTAGCTAATAAGCCCGTGGATATTGAAGTTCCACAAGCGGTCCTTCCAGATACTGTATTTGAAGCGGTTGTTCGAATTCCTTATGATATGCAATTAAAACAAGTTCTTGCTAACGGCAAAAAGGGGGGTTTGAATGTGGGGGCTGTTCTTATTTTACCTGAGGGATTTGAATTAGCCCCACCCAATCGTATTTCTCCAGAGATGAAAGAAAAGATAGGCAATCTTTCTTTTCAGAGCTATCGCCCCAATAAACAAAATATTCTTGTAATAGGTCCTGTTCCTGGGAAAAAATATAGTGAAATTACCTTTCCTATTCTTTCCCCGGATCCTGCCACTAAGAAAGATGTTCACTTCTTAAAATATCCCATATATGTAGGTGGTAACAGAGGAAGGGGCCAGATTTATCCTGACGGAAGCAAGAGTAATAATACAGTTTATAATGCCACAGCAGCAGGTATAGTAAAGAAAATTGTACGAAAAGAAAAGGGCGGATACGAAATAAGCATAGCGGATGCCTCGGATGGACGTGAAGTGGTTGATATTATCCCTCCAGGACCAGAGCTTCTTGTTTCAGAGGGTGAATCTA